TCGAATTATGGTTTGAAACGGAATCGCGTATTTAGACGAAATCCCCAGTAGTTTCATTTTCGACCGCTACAAGATCAACAATGCCATGAGCTTGGGCTTCTGTTGCTGACATAAAAACATCCCTTTCCATGTCTTCGGATATAACCCATAAAGGGTTGCCCGTTCTTTGTACATAAACCTTTGTGAGGGTTTCGCGAAGTTTGAGTAGTTCTTCCGCTTCCAGGATAAATTCCCCTGCTTGCGCCTCATAAAAAGAACTAGCAGGTTGGTGAATCATAACCCTGATAATATTGATATAACATCATGCATGAACGGTTTTTCTATCTCGAATGATTGGGCTAAAGTAAGGGCTAAAAAAAAAGAAGAAAAAAAAAATAGAATTGAACATCCGTACAGGCATCTTTTGCGCATTGCATACGGCTCCGCAATGGAATTTCCTTTTTCTTCCCTTCTATTCTATATCGAAGCAAAAAAAAAAGAATCCATCCGATTCAGATCGTTGAATGATCCATTTACCACCCTTCTTTTCGTATTGTAGGAGTCAAAAAAAATACTATGATGGTTCTGTTGCTTTCTATATTTATCTCGTCTGTAATTTAGCAATCCCAAAGTTTCTTTTTGATACGATCAAATAAGGAAAAATGATCTTTTTTTTTCATTTTCGTATTCTTTTCTTCGTAAGATAAATATCAGAAAGATACTTCTGGTGTGGAAGAAAAATGGTTTGTGACGCTGAAATGTACTCCCGACACAGAAGATCAAATCGGAAATAACCTTTGTTTCATACTACTATCTCGATACAAAATCTCATGTTAGGAAAAACAATAATAGTTTGTTCATATCGAACTCGAAGTGCCATGCTATTATTACCTATTATTCATATTTGATACGGCGAAGGCATAGTCTTCTTCCTTTTTTCAAATAAAAACTCATTGGCGCCAAGCGTGAGGGAATGCTAGACGTTTGGTAATTTCTCCTCCGACCAGAATGAAAGATCCCATTGAAGCGGCTAATCCCATGCATATTGTATGTACATCGGGCGAAACAAATTGCATAGTATCATAAATGGCTATTCCTGGTATTACCCATCCGCCGGGGGAGTTTATAAACAAATAAAGATCCTTAGTATCATCTTCTATACTGAGATATACCATGAGACCAACAAGTTGATTTGAGATTTCGCTATCAACTTCTTGGCCTAAAAAAAGTAATCTTTCTCGATAAAGTCGGTTGATTAGGACAAAATTGTATCCCTTTTAAACCGTACGTGCATCTTTGGATGCATACGGTTTAAAAAAATTGCGAAAAAAAGAATCAATGTGTCGATTCCAATCCTATCTCTTTTTTTTGTAAGAGATTTCTGTTTTTCTAATGAAAGGGATTTTTTCTTCTATTTTTCAAAAAAACATGAGTTTTGGCCCCCTTCCCTAAAAAAAAAAAGAATTTAGTGAACTTATTGAATTAACCTCTCATTGATGTATTGTTTCGTCGAGATTCAAATCACGATGTCATTTTCTTGTTCCTGACTGGGTCCTTTCAATTCTTTTAGGTTCATGTTCTACTCCGGGGAAAGATCTATCCGAATTATATTTGCACATATAGGACAAATGATCTCAGTACCACTTCTTTTTGCTACGACTTTTTTCAATTCCTTTCACGCCTCCCCCAAACTATTCGATGTATTCATCATACTGGTTGGCATGGCAGTTTGAGATCGCCTCTATAATTAAGTATAAGAATCGTCTATGCTACAAGTGGTAATTGTACATATATTACTATTACCAATTTGGTATTTTCTGAACGGAGCCTGGATACTTGATTTTCTTAGTCCAAGTCAACCATAAATTCTTATAATTGATAATATTGATCCTCAATAGAAATTGATCTAATTTCACTTCACGCTCTGAATAATTGATTCTTCAATCAATACAATATTTCTTGGGCGAAACAGAGGATATCTCGATCGGTGGAGAAAACGGGTAAATCCCATATGACCCAATATGTCTGACAAGTCGCACTATACGTCAACCCAAACTGCATCTTCCTCTCCAGGACTCCGAAAAGGTACTTTTGGAACACCAATGGGCATTAAATTAAAGAAAAAAAAATTTAGTACTATACTTCACTTTAATATGGAAACGTAAGAATGAGTTTATTGTCTTCATTATTATTTTTCTGTTTATTCTAGTTTATACATACATTGGAAGGTTTTTAGAGGAAGACATAATGAATAAATAAAAATTTTAATGAAGGGATCGATCGTTCGAATAATAAACAAGTATACATGCATTCGTTCCCACGCAATGGGAGCATTGGTCCCATTGCGTATTGGTACTTATCGGGTATAGAATAGATCTGCTTCTCTTTGTTCTTACGAACAGAATTCCGCCGTTATTTTCAACGGAATAGAATAAATAGTAACCTTTTCTCATACAGAATCCGCTGAAAAGGTTAGGTACATAGTGCAATGCGATAAAGTTACATAGTGTCTATTTTTCTTTGAGAAAGGGGTATTTCCATGGGTTTGCCTTGGTATCGTGTTCATACTGTAGTATTGAATGATCCCGGCCGATTGCTTTCTGTCCATATAATGCATACGGCTCTAGTTTCTGGTTGGGCCGGTTCGATGGCTCTATACGAATTGGCGGTTTTTGATCCCTCTGACCCCGTCCTTGATCCAATGTGGAGACAAGGTATGTTCGTTATACCCTTCATGACTCGTTTAGGAATAACCAATTCGTGGGGTGGTTGGAGTATTTCAGGAGGAACTATAACGAATCCGGGTATTTGGAGTTATGAAGGCGTGGCTGGGGCACATATTGTGTTTTCTGGCTTGTGCTTTTTGGCGGCCATCTGGCATTGGGTATATTGGGACCTAGAAATATTCTGTGATGAACGTACGGGAAAACCCTCTTTGGATTTGCCCAAGATCTTTGGAATTCATTTATTTCTCTCAGGGGTGGCTTGCTTTGGCTTTGGCGCATTTCATGTAACAGGCTTATATGGTCCTGGAATATGGGTGTCTGATCCTTATGGACTAACTGGAAAAGTACAATCTGTAAGTCCAGCGTGGGGCGCGGAAGGTTTTGATCCTTTTGTTCCGGGAGGAATCGCCTCTCATCATATTGCAGCGGGTACACTGGGCATATTAGCGGGCCTATTCCATCTTAGTGTCCGTCCGCCTCAACGTCTATACAAAGGATTACGTATGGGCAATATTGAAACTGTACTTTCTAGTAGTATCGCTGCTGTTTTTTTTGCAGCTTTTGTTGTTGCTGGAACTATGTGGTATGGTTCAGCAACGACCCCAATCGAGTTATTTGGTCCTACTCGTTATCAGTGGGATCAGGGATACTTCCAGCAAGAAATATATCGAAGAGTTGGTGCCGGACTAGCCGAAAATCTAAGTTTATCAGAAGCTTGGTCTAAAATTCCCGAAAAATTAGCTTTTTATGATTACATTGGTAATAATCCGGCAAAAGGGGGATTATTCAGAGCAGGCTCAATGGACAGCGGGGATGGAATAGCTGTTGGATGGTTAGGACACCCCGTCTTTAGAGATAAAGAAGGGCGCGAACTTTTTGTACGTCGTATGCCTACTTTTTTTGAAACATTCCCGGTCGTTTTGGTAGATGGAGACGGAATTGTGAGGGCAGATGTTCCTTTTCGAAGGGCAGAATCAAAGTATAGTGTTGAACAAGTAGGTGTAACCGTTGAGTTCTATGGTGGCGAACTCAATGGAGTCAGTTATAGTGATCCTGCTACTGTGAAAAAATATGCTAGACGCGCACAATTAGGTGAAATTTTTGAATTAGACCGGGCTACTTTGAAATCCGATGGTGTTTTTCGTAGCAGTCCAAGGGGTTGGTTCACTTTTGGGCATGCTACGTTTGCTTTGCTCTTCTTTTTCGGACACATTTGGCATGGCGCTAGAACCTTATTCAGAGATGTTTTTGCTGGTATTGATCCAGATTTGGATGCTCAAGTAGAATTTGGAGCATTCCAAAAACTTGGAGATCCAACTACAAGGAGACAAGTAGTTTGATACAAGATTGTTCTGGTATCTTTTGCCTCTATTTTTTTTTTATTTGAATTTGAATAAGGTACCCGAGAAATATTGACTTGAATCACCTTCTTTTCTTTGATTCGTTCCCCCTTTTTATATGGTATGGTAAATGATTCCACTCAAACGAATAGGTGTGAAAGCTATAATTGTAAACCACGATCGAATCTATGGAAGCATTGGTTTATACATTCCTTTTAGTCTCGACTTTAGGGATAATTTTTTTCGCTATCTTTTTTCGAGAACCGCCTAAGGTTCCGACTAAAAAAATGAAATGATTTTTCATTATATCAACTGAAGTAATGAGTCTCCCATATCGGGAGGCTCATTACTTCAACTAGTCTAGTCCCCGTGTTCCTCGAATGGATCTCTTAGTTGTTGAGAGGGTTGCCCAAAAGCGGTATATAAGGCGTACCCCGTAAAGCTTACAAGTAAACCAGATATGAAGATGGCGACTAGGGTTGCTGTTTCCATTTTTAGATAATTTCAAGATCACAATGGATCTACGATAAGATCGTTTATTTACAACTACAACGGAATGGTATACAAAGTCAACAGATCTCAACCAATGATTAAATAGGATTTATGGCTACACAAACCGTTGAGGGTAGTTCTAGATCTAGGCCAAGACAAACTACTGTAGGGAATTTATTGAAACCATTGAATTCGGAATATGGTAAAGTGGCTCCGGGCTGGGGGACTACGCCACTTATGGGAGTCGCAATGGCTTTATTTGCGATATTCCTATCTATTATTTTGGAAATTTATAATTCTTCCGTTTTACTGGATGGAATTTCAATGAGTTAGGTTCATAAGACCTACGAAGCCCTAGCAAAAAAATGACTTAAGACTCGGATTTATAGACCATTCTGGTAGTTCGACTGTGGGATTTCTTTTTTTCGGTATTTCCGGAATATGAGCGTGTGACTTGTTATAA